GTATTTTTCCCTCTGCTTCTGGTTGTCTCGCGATCCCTTCTACAGCTTGTCCCGCAGCAGTACCTTGACCAACTCCAGGTCCAATAGAAGCAAGCCCAACGGCCAATCCAGCAGCAATAACGGAAGCGGCAGAAATCAGTGGATTCATGAGAAATTCCTCTCACCAAAACAAAAAAATATAAAAAAATAGTTAATGATACAATCAAACAATGAATTATGACTTACTTATCCCATGGATAAAATTTATCCAGTCAAAATAACTAAGAAACCAGAAGTTAAATAATAATAATATTCGTGAATTATTAGAAATACCTCTCTATCTCTTTTTTTAGTTCCTATCAAATTTGTCCAAACTTTGTTATTCTATTTCTTTATTTTTTCCTTTCTTCCGAATCGTTCTTTGAATTCTTTGTTCTTTTTCGGGATTGAAACTCATCCAATTCAATATTAAATTAAAAATGAAAATTGCCCACGACGAAAAAGAAGGACTTTCATTCGAATACCTATTTCACACCTATGTAGTAGGGCAAATTAGATATATCTTTAGTTCATATCTACTTAGTTAATAGCTAGTATCACATATACATGTCTTTCCCCCATAACGTAAACAAACTATTCAGGTCTTAGATTAGGAAAAAGATCTTTTAGATTTCGTTTATTCTACATACAATTGCTTAATCTTAATATCGTAATATCTGTTTTACTATTACTTATTCTAGATTGTATATACCTTAATATAGAAATAAGGTTAAGGATTTCTATATTTATGTTCCCTAAGTCTAAGTGGCTTACCTTGATTTGATAAGCGTCTACATTGCGTCAGGTTAGTTAAGCTAAAAAAAGACTTTGTCAAAAATTAGTCAATGGTGGCCTTCCATGGATTCTCCTATATAAGCCGCAGCTAAAGTTGCAAAAATAAGAGCTTGAATACCGCTGGTAAATAATCCAAGAAACATGACAGGTATAGGAACCACTAACGGTACTAAAGAAACAAGAACAACAACTACTAATTCATCCGCTAATATATTTCCGAAAAGTCGAAAACTAAGGGATAAGGGTTTTGTGAAATCTTCTAAGATGTTAATGGGTAAAAGGATTGGAGTTGGTTGAATGTATTTACCGAAATAATCTAATCCCTTTTTGGTAAGACCCGCATAGAAATATGCTACTGACGTCAGTAAAGCTAAAGCAACGGTAGTATTGATATCATTTGTGGGTGCCGCTAACTCACCATGAGGTAATTTTATGATTTTCCAAGGTAAAAGAGCCCCCGACCAATTCGAAACAAAAATAAATAGAAACATAGTTCCAATAAATGGAACCCATGGGCCATATTCTTCTCCAATCTGGGTTTTACTCACGTCTCGAATGAATTCAAGGACATATTCAAAAAAATTTTGACTATCGGTAGGAATGGTTTGGGGATTATGAACAGCTATAATGGCTGAAGCTAGTAAGATAGTAATTACAACCCAAGAAGTAATAAGTACTTGGGCATGGACTTGGAAACCTCCTATTTGCCAATATAAATGTTGGCCTACTTCCACGCCGGAGACAGCGTATAACCTCTTTAGTGTGTTGATGGAACATAATAAAACATTCATAGTATCCTCTGAAAGAAATATAACTTTAAAAAGGGATTATTTTGATTCAACCATCTCTTTTTCGACTTGTTCACCTGATTTGTATATTTTGAATATCAACTAATCATACAATAAACTCAGTTATTTTTATCTCTTTTGTGCGATTCAGGAATCGTAACCAATTCAATAAATCTATTCTATGGAGTTTCGAAAATAATTTATACATAATATTATTTTTAATCACGAATTCCGTATATAGCTAGAACGACCTTCGCAAATTGAAAATACTAATTTGTTAAGAATTAATCGGATTGAAGCTATAGCGTCATCATTCGCTGGAATCGAAATATCTGCTAGATCCGGGTCACAATTTGTATCGATTAAACAAATCGTTGGAATTCCCAAAGTGATGCATTCTCGAAGAGCCGTATATTCTTCTTGCTGATCAACAATTATTACAATATCGGGTAACCCTATCATATATTTAATCCCGCCCAGATATGTTTGCAAGTGAGATAGTTGTCGCTTCAACATAGCCGCATCTCTTTTCGGAAGACGGTTGAGTCTACCCGTCTTTTGTTCTGTTCTCAAGTCCCTGAACTTATGAAGTCTCGTTTCTGTAGTATACCAATTTGTTAACATACCACCCAGCCATTTTTTATTAACATAATGACACCGAGCCTTTATTGCAGCCCGTGCTACTGAATCAGCTGCTTTATTTTTGGTCCCAACAATTAAAAATTGTTTTCCCCTACTTGCTGCATCAAAAACTAAATCACAAGCTTCTGATAAAAACCGAGCCGTTCTAGTAATATTTATAATATGAATACCTTTACGCTTTGCAGAGATATAAGGTGCCATTTTAGGATTCCATTTCCTAGTACCATGACCAAAATGAATTCCCGCTTCCATCAGTTCTTCCAAATGGATATTCCAATATCGTCTTATCATTTCTCCCCACACTTCTCTTTTTTTTCTTTAAAGAGAAGAAGCACCCTAAAAAAAAAATTGTTCCCATGGAACCTTCTCTTCTAACGGAGATTGCCCGTTGATACATGATCCAAGCCATTCAGTTTTTTTATTTTTTCTATTCGATTCATTATTAGTATTACCAAATTAAATAACTGCAACACAAATAGAAAAACCGGGTGATTCCGCTCTTAGCAATCATTAAATCCTATAAATAAGTGTTTTGATGTCTCATGTACATTCGTTGAAATGCAAAAAGAAAAAAATTCTCTGTGGTGGAACAAAATATCTCTCATTTCCCACTCAAATAAATTCTTCTTTTTGGTTTCAAAAGGAATGGTTTTATGCTGCCTTGAACGGTGCACCAATCCTTTGAATCCAGTACCAACGGGTATCATCCCCCCTAGAACAACATTCTCTTTCAGACCTTTCAACCAATCGATACGACCGCGTATAGCGGCTTTTGCTAAAACTCGAGCAGTTTCTTGAAAACTCGCTTCGGATATGAAACTTTGAGTATTTAGAGATGCTTTCGTTATTCCCAATAATATAGCTCGGTAACAAATCGCTTCTTGCAAAGCACGCCCCGTTTGTTCCGCGCGCAAAAATCCAATTAGTTCTCCGGGTAAAAAAACATTAGACATTCCTTCTTCGGAAACCAACACCTTTGATGTTATTTGACGTACAATAATTTCTATATGTCTATTATGGATCTGCACACCCTGGGATCGATAAACCTTTTGGATTTTATTAACCAAAGAGATACGACTTTGCGCTATAGTTAGTTCAGCGCCAATCAAGAATATCCAAGGAATTCCAAGACTTCTTGTTAGACGCTCGTTCCAACCCTCAACTCTCTTTTCTAGGTTCATTGATATTGAATCAATCGAACGCACTTCTAACACTTGTTCTACTTTTGGAAGACCCTGCGTTATATCACCAGATCTCGACTTTTCATATATAAATGTAACTAATGTATCTCCTTCGAAAAGTATTTCTCCATAATGGCCATGAACAGTTGCTTCTGGAGTGGCCAAATAAGACTTCGCCGATCTTATTACTAAAGAGTCAATTTGAACAATTATAACTTGACCCGATTTTAGGTGTGGTCCATGTTTGTCTATAGAGACATTTTCACAAAAAAACTGTCCAAGGGTACTTATTGTAGATTTTTTTTCACAAAAATTATGATCGAGAACGTACCAATTCAATTTGAATGAATTCAAAAGAACATTACTGCATGGATTGGAATTATAAATTCTCCCGGTTTCGTCCATTAAATAATATTTAAGTAAAAACTTTTTAAGTACTTGAAAAGTCTGTTTTAAATTGTCGAGTTGGAAATTTTTAGTTACCGAGATCTGATTATAAGTTTTTAAAAGGTAATAAAAATTCACAATTTGACAGGCTGTTCCTAAAGGTCCTAAAGAATTTCTAATTGGAATTCGAGTATTATTTTTAATTGATTCTTTTATCTGATTGTAATGTTTTACAGCGGTGAATGGGTCCATTTGAAAACAATTAGCTGATGACAAAATTATCAAAGATTGAGATTCCTTACTTCTCCAGAACGTATGAATAGTTCCTTGATTTTGTCTAAGTGATTGTTGAATCCTTTCCGTGGAATAAATAGAATAAAATGGATTGATTCGATTTGACCTATTAGCCGAGATCAATTCGGGCCCTAATGGATCATTTCTTTTTCGTATATAAGATATATGTGATTTAACTAAGTTGATTCTTAGAAAATTTCGAATCAGACCAGTTGTACTTACTTCAACAAAGGAAGCATGAGCTTCTTCTAACGAAGAACTTTTGCTGTCTTGGTCCCAGGTCAAGACTAAACAAGTTCGAACTAATTGAATACTGGTTCCGGAAATTCCCCAAATCGGTTTGCCATTTCCATAAAGAATATAATTGAGAACTTTAAGTTTTAGATTCTCCTTTTCCTGGAACGAATCCTGGGGAAAAAGTGTTTCTAAATTTATACCGTCCGCTATTTCATATATGATTACGGGTCGAACCAAAACAAAATATTTTTTATTCGTAGGTGTGATCCATTGGACATAGATCCAATTTTTCAATTTTTTTGATTCTTTAATTTTTTTTTTTACCCCTCCGGGTGGTACCAAGATGCCACTGTGTCGGAATATCGTATCCACCTCTACAGGAAAATGAATATCTCCAGAAAAAATTTTAAGTTCAATCTTTTTTGTTTTTTTCTCCATGCGGACCAATCCGCCGACTTGGCTTCTTGTATTTAACGCAATTCGTGTATCTACTCCAATAATACTATTATTTCGTACCATTATAGAACAAGATTCGGGTATAATATGCACCTCTTCGGGAATGAAAAAAAATCGATCTACTTTCGTTTGGTATTTTGACTTAAGTTCTTTGACTTCTGCATACTCAATTAAATCTTCTTTTTTGAGGATTGAATGCACGCCTATAGCCCCGTATTTAGTAATTCCCGAACTCTTTCTTCTATATTGAAGATCATCAAAATAAGAAAGAATACTATTTCTCCGAAAAATACCATTTATTGGTATTTCAATCGAAATACTAGAACGAGGCAGTTGGTCTTTTTCTCGTTCTTGAATCCATTGGAATGGAATGATGAATCTATTTCTTCGCCTTTTTGCTAATAAAAAGAAATCATAATTTTTGTGGAGAATAAAAGGAAATCGAAGATTACAACGACTACTATCTACTACGATTTGATTAAATTCCGAATAATCGAGACTACTACTTTCTTTTTTATCAGAAAGAACCGAAATACGGAATTTGTCTTTCCCTTGATCATTATTTACTGAAAAGCTAGAAATGGATTTCCCTTTGGCAGAAATAAAATCAAAGTTTATTTTATCTTGATCTTTATGGATTGAAAAAGGGACTACACTGGATCTGTATGAGCCTCCTGATAATATCCATAAATGACTTGTTTTTGGTAATAGATGTACATTACTATACGTAAAAAGGGGTGCATGATATACATCAGTACTCCAGTGCATTTCTCCCTCTGAGTTAGAATAAATATGTTTTCGAACCCTCTCTTTAAAATTCAAAGTGTATGTTCCTGCGCGAATCTCAGCAATCACTTGTTCTGATTCTACATATTGATCATTTTGAACTAAAATCAAACTTTTTGGTGGAATAGTCACGTTATGTATAATATCCTCACTCTCAATAGTTACATACAAGTCTAGATACGATAGAAAAGCGGGATGCCCGTGACGTGTACGTATGGGATAAACTAAATCCTCATGGAATTTTATTTTTCCATTAGAAGGGGCTCGTACATGTTTTGCAGTACCCCCTGTGAATACTCCACCGGTATGAAAAGTTCTTAATGTTAGTTGAGTGCCGGGTTCTCCAATGGATTGACCCGCAATAATACCTACAGCTTCTCCCAATTCGACAAGGTCGCCGTGAGTAAGGCTCCGACCATAACACAATCGGCAGATCCAAGACGTACTCTTACAAGTAAGGGGAGTTCGGATCGAGATGGGTTGTGTTTGAAAAGTTATGAATCGATTGACAAGTCCAATACCAATATCTTGATTTCGAATGGCAAGACATCGTGAGCCTATATATATATCGTCTGATAATACACGGCCAATCAATGTTTGGATAAAAATTCTTTCCGACATAATCCCATTTCGAGGACTTACAGAAATTCCTTGGATGGTGCCACAGTCTGTTCTACGTACAACAATGTGTTGAACTACTTCAACAAGTCTGCGTGTAAGATATCCAGCATCTGATGTTCGGACAGCAGTATCTACAACTCCCTTGCGGGCTCCGTAACAAGAAATGATATATTCTGTTAAAGACAGACCTTCGCGTAAATTGCTTTGAATAGGTAAATCAATCATTTGGCCTTGTGGATCCGACATTAATCCTCTCATACCTACTAATTGGTGCACTTGAGATGCATTTCCCCTAGCTCCCGAAAAGGACATCATATGGACTGGATTAAAAGGATCAGTCATCCGAAAATTAGGATTCATTTCTTGTCGCAAATATTCACTTGTAGCATACCATATCTCAATAGATTGTCGTAATTTTTCTACCGCGTGTACATTTCCATAATTATGATGCTTTTCCAAAATCAAACTTTGTTGTTCAGCATCTTGGACTAGCCACCCTTTAGAAGGTATTGTTAAAAGATCATCAATTGCTAATGAAATGGATGTCGCAGTGGCTTGCCGGAACCCCAGAGTCTTTACTTGATCCAGGATATGTGATGTATATGCCATTCCGAAGTGATCTATTAATCTACTAATTAGTCGTTTAATGGCAGTTCCATCTATCGCTTTAGTGTGAAAGACCAGATCGGCCTGTTCTGCCATAAGTACCTCCATATTCTGATGAGTGGGGTTTGACAATGGGTTTGAGTCAATGACTTCCTTTTCTCGATCTTCGTGTAGAAATTGAGGAAATAGGGTCCTAGCTGAACCCGAGGGACTGGACTCGAATTCACACTGATTTAATAGAACCACTTAGCTTGGATGATACCATATGAGGAGGCCCGACAAAACCCTTGTATAGCTTCTTCAATTTCTCGATAAAGAGAAATATGACCAACAGTTGTTCGAACATATAGACAAAGAATTTCTTTTTTTATACTTCTTAGTATTAGTAAGTGTCCATAAATCTCATGATAGGTACCCAAAGATTCATATTGAACTTCGACGGGAACTTCTCTTGAAGTAATAACGGATTGATCTAGTTGCCACCGCAGCCACAAAGGACTATCTAACTGGATTCTTTTCTGCCGATAAGCCCCAATTGCATCATAGGAATTACAAAAAAAGTTTTTTGTATATTTTTTGTTATTATGGTCAATTCGTTTATTTTTATATTGTCTTTTTCTATGATTATATGGATTATACCTATTTACACAAATACCTAGGCGATTCCCACTCGTTAATACATAGAGTCC